TGAGATTTTCACCTCATACGGCTCCTCATAGGTCACAAATAAGGACCTTTCAACATTATTTTGATGTGGTTATAAGATCGCTCGAAAGTCAAACGCTTATTCTAAGGTTTCGAATTAGACCAATGAAATTCTGTCTGCTAGATTTCGAATAAATAAAGTGCTTCTGAATTGATCTCATCTTTTAAGAATTTTAATTTTTCTTTATTGATTAAAAACTTTATCCTTGAATAAAAAAAGGCTTTTTAGACGAATATCATATAGATATCTCAACCTATCATTTTCGATTACGAAAAAGAATTAGCGATTGCATTTCATAATAAGAATTTTATCTTTCTAAATAAAGATAGGTATGAATAAAAAAAAAAGATCTCTTTTTGCAATTCTAGTCTTTCTATTTTATTTCGTTCCTATTCTCCTTTCTCAAAAAAAAGGGGACATTATCCAAAGTAAAAGATTTCTTCGTTCTTGATAGTTATTTACTTAATCGGTGGATAGGAACATACTCTAGATCGAAATTGTGGGGGGTACTTCTTAATTATTTCTACCAACTTAAAGCCCGAACTCAAATTCCTTTTCTATAAAGAAATATCCTATTGGATAATTTCCAGAATCTCTATTATTAATCCTTTGTGTATCTTGGTCTTCCTAACCATCCACTCATTTTGTTTGAATCTCCCATTAGGGCAATTGCTATGTTAATAGATGCTAAAAACCCCATAAGTTGATCTTTTGAACCCGCTTCAAGTCATGATGACTAATCAACTAATCTTGGGGTAAACAGTCTCGACTGCTTATGTCTTTACTTTCACTTAATTCTTGTACATAGGAAATGAGATTAAATTCCTTTAACAGCAAATCTTTAAGCCGTTTTATTTCACTCATATAACTATCTGGTTTAGTTTATCAACCCCAATGATGAATAAAAAAATATAAAATAGATATTCAGTTCATTTAACTTTCTTGCTAGAAATAAAAGAAATAGGGGAAATTTTATGTCTCACTGAATCACACGTAGAGATATTGATAATACACATAGAGTTAATGGTATTTCATAACTAATTGATTGAGCAGCAGCCCTTAATCCACCTAAAAAGGAATATTTATTATTTGATCCATATCCCGACATAAGAAGTCCAACGGGAGCAAGGCTTGAAACGGCGATCCATAAAAAAACACCAATACTAAGATCAGCTAGAATAAGTCGATAGCTAAAAGGAATTACTGAAGAACTTAGTAAAATGGATATGACCGCTATGGATGGCCCGATACTGAATAAACGAGTATCGCCTCTAGATGGAAGAAGATTCTCTTTGAAAAGTAGTTTTGTACCATCTGCTAGAGCTTGAAGAATTCCTAAAGGTCCGGCGTATTCAGGTCCAATACGTTGTTGTATTCCTGCAGATATTTCTCTTTCTAACCAAACAATTACTAGTACACCTAGTGTGATTCCTAATACAAGAGTCAAAATAGGGACAAGTATCCATATGATCCCATAGACCTCTTTTAAGGATTCCAATCTGGAAAAAGAATTGATAGTTTGTATTTCAGTTGTATCAATTATCATTTCAACGATCAACTTCTCCCATAATGATATCTATGCTACCTAGTATCGTCATAATATCAGCCAATTTCATTCTTTTAACTAACTGAGGAAGAATTTGCAAGTTGATAAAACCCGGTGGTCTAATTTTCCATCTCCAAGGAAAAACACTCTGATCTCCTATCATAAAAATTCCCAATTCGCCTTTTGGTGCTTCAACTCTTACATAAAGTTCTTGTTTCGATAATTCAAAAGTTGGAGAAGGTTTTTTACTAATAAATCGATATTGAAAATCATTCCATTCAGGGTTTTTTATTCTATCAAAGCGTCGGATTTCTAAATTATCATAGGGTCCCCCTGGAATTCCTTCCAGGGCCTGTTGGATAATTTTTATGGATTCTGTCATTTCACTGATTCGTACTAAATAACGCGCTAATGAATCCCCTTCTTTTTGCCATTGAACCTCCCAATCAAATTCGTCGTAACACTCATAACGATCAATTTTACGAAGATCCCATTGTATTCCGGAAGCTCGTAGCATTGGTCCTGATAAACCCCAATTTAGTGCTTCTTCTGCGCCAATAATGCCTACGCCTTCAACTCGTTCTAAAAAAATAGGATTCCGTGTAATAAGCTTTTGATATTCAGCAACCCCGGTTAAAAAATAATCGCAAAAATCCAAACATTTATCTATCCAGCCATGAGGTAGATCAGCAGCTATTCCTCCGATACGAAAATAATTATGCATCATACGCATACCGGTGGAAGCTTCGAATAGGTCATATATCAATTCTCGTTCTCGAAAAATATAGAAGAAAGGAGTCTGTGCCCCAATATCTGCCATAAAAGGGCCGAGCCATAACAAATGGGAAGCAATACGACTCAACTCCAACATAATAGCTCTGATATAGCTAGCCCTTTGAGGTACTTGAATATTGCCTAGCTGTTCCGGTCCATTTACAGTTATTGCTTCTGTGAACATAGTAGCTAAATAATCCCAACGCGTTACATAAGGCAAATATTGTATAATTGTTCGATTTTCCGCAATTTTCTCCATCCCTCTATGTAAATAACCCAGTATTGGTTCACAGTCAATAACATCTTCACCGTCGAGAGTAACTATCAGTCGAAGAACACCATGCATTGATGGGTGGTGAGGGCCCATATTGACTATCATGAGGTCTTTTCTTGTAGTTGATACAATCATAAGTTTTTTTCCCGAGTCATTCTTCCATGCGTTTCTGAAAGTAAAAAGAAGTTCATCAAAATGGAAATGAATAAGTTTAAATGGTATCACACTTCAAATTAACGAGTTTTTATTTCTCGAATACCCAACTCACCAATTAATTCTTTATAACGCCCTATATTCTTTTTTGACAAATAAGCCAGCAGCCGTTGACGTTTTCCCAAAATTTTTCGCAAACCTCTCTGAGATGAAGAGTCCTTTTTGTGCAATTCCAAATGTGAAGTAAGTCTCCTTATTTTAGTGGTGAAACTGAATACTTGAAATTCAACAGACCCTCTGTTTTCTTCGTTTTCTTTTTGAGAAATAATAGAAATGAATGAATTTTTGACCATAAAAAAATGCCTTTGCCCCCTTTTTTTTACAGATATGGATTTTACTGATTAGTAATAATAATGCCATTCATTTTAATGTGGTATATACAATAATAGAATTTATGAACTCCTAATTTTCTGAAGTCAAATCAACCAATCCAATTTTAAATTGGATTTAGATAGAGGATATAAAAGGATTGGTACATTTTCGCATCGAAGAATTTAGACCGAAAATGAAGCAGGTTCTGTTGATTTCTTTTGCGATCTAATTGAGACAAATTTTGTATTGGCTATTCGAATGAAATGTAAGACATGTGATGTGTGTATTTGGTTGCTTTCATATACCCTATAAGCATATAGTAAGCATATAGTGAAAAAGTGTATTATTCACGAATTTTTAATTCGTGGATACATCTGTATCCTTAATATACAAAAATGACTGCCATTGTTAGTATCAAACCAAGAACGATTCATACAAGCTAAATCTTCTAATCGATAATTAGGCCAAAGAAAAAGCTTTAATTTAAATAATTTATTTTTCTTTCTATCCAGATGTTTATTATCAGCCGAAACTTGGTTGCTGGTTTTTACCTTCTTCTCGTTCCAAAATACTGAATTTCTATCTACACCATTCCTATTCTTTGAATTGAAACAAATTAGAATTCTCAATTTTCTACGACATCTAAACGATAAAATATTTTCAGGAACAGGCAAATCTAAATGAGCTTTGTGCCTAGTTTCAGTTATTCTTTGATGTGGTGAACTAGCTTCATAAAAATTATTCTTAGAAACATATCTTTGTTCTTGGTATTTTTGATTAGTTCGGTGCTTACTCTTATGAAATAAGGAAATACATATGATTTGATACATAATCAATTGTCCATCGTCGTTTCCAGGCAAATGAATGGGGTCTATAATCAATACTCTCTTTTTCATCAATTCTGTAGGAATTAAACTCTTCTGAATCAACATTATATCCAAACTCATTTCTCTCTTTTGAATTGAGGATATAATAATTTTTCTTGGATCTATCAGTCTAAGGAAGAGACAATATACCTTGATATTATTGATCATTTTTTGATTCAAAGTATTGTCACATCTCAATTGAAAAAGCAAATAACGTTTCAGGAAGAAATCCAGTTCTGCTTCTGTGTTACTTTTGTATTGTTTTTGCTTTTTCCCTTTTTTCATGTCTGATCTTTCATAATTTTCTTCAATGTATTTTTCTTGTGAAAGAATAGAGCGAAGGTATCCTCGGCCTGTGGATTCTTTTTGTTCTTGATTTCGATGATTTTTAGTCGATGGTATCAAAAAACTTCTTTTTTGCTTTTCATTGATCTTTTTATTTCTATTCAAATTTAAAAGAAGTAATTTACTTGGTATAAACCAAGGTTTCGTTTTATATGCATTATAAAGTAACACAAATTCTGGGAAGAACCAAAGTTCAAGATTCGATATGGGATGCTTTAACATTTTTTCATTCATTCCTATCCAATCAAAAAAAACTTTGTGGGAGTTTGGTGGATTGATTTCTGGAATAATAAGATAAAAAAGATCTTTTTTATTAATTATTTGAGAATTATTAGTACCAATTTGAGTATCTTGATTTCTATTAGTATCGATCGTGATCCAGGTTTCAATATCTACCCTTTGTATAAGAGAAAAATTGATAATTTTCCAATCAAAATATTTTCTATCCGCAGTTTTTTCCATAGGTAGAATATCTACCTTTCCTAGAAAATTATTGATAGAAATACTCCTCAGCATATCAAAAAGGGTGTCTTTATGTGTGTTATAAGAAATCTCTTGGTTCTTATTTCCTTGAAACGGAGATCTAGAAAAAAAGCATTCTGTTTTATTTTCATAATCATAATTCAAAAATTTATATGATAAAAGATCATATCTATAGTATTTTTGAAAAATATCTTTTTTATTCGATTTATTCACTAATGAATAGACTTCAACTTTTTGTTGTTTTTTGGAATTAATTAATTCGTTTTTTTCATATGAATGCCATTTGCTAAAATTTCCTTTTTTCGTCATACGACAGTGGCGAACTCTATTTCGCCACTTTTCTGATATTAATCTAGACCATCTCATCTGAGATAAATCGTATTGATTATAGCTTTTCAACCATCCTTTCCATTGATTCATTTTATAACTCGAAATTCCTAATTTCGAATGAAACATCTCTTCTATTTCAAAAGAATCCTTTATTTCAGGTTTAAGAAAAAAATGGATTCCTTGATATTGAAGAATAGATCTTAATTTAGACGAGTTACTAACTTGGATTTTTGATAATTTGTAAAATACATATGCTTGTGACATGTAGGATAAGTCATAAAAATGATGTGAATTTTTTTTTCTAATACTATCAAGTGGCTTTTTTATAGTTGATAGAAACGGAATTGGATTTTTATTTTTTTTATTAATATTTTCTTGCTTTCTTTGATTATTGTAAATGAGTTTATCAATAATTTTTTTTGTTGATTTAAGAAAAAGTTCTATATTCATTCTGGGAATATTAATGATAGATAAAAACAAATATGTGTATATTCTTTCAATGAATAAGTTCAAAAAAGGGGATAATTTAGAGATTAATCGAGCATTTCTTCTTTTTAATATCTTTAATTTTGCTAATCTTTTATCATTATAACTTGTTTTGTTAGGACTAATATTATTTATTCTTGTAGTGACTTTTTTCTTCTCTTTTCTAATTCTTTCTATTTGATTTCGAATTTTACTTGTTCTATCAGTCAGATCCTTCATCTTTTTTTCTGTCAATGAATAATTTGAACAATCGGTAGATGCAATTTGACTAACGGATTTGTGAATTATTTGATTGCTAATTATGGAATCTTTTTCTCCTTTATTTTCACTCGATTCATATACTTCTCTTAATTGAACTAATAGAATTGTATTTACTTTTGAAAGTTTTTTTATTTTTTTTTTTATAAAACTAACACTTTTGATAATCCATTTTTTTCTTTCTTTTGAAGCTTTTCGAAGTGATTTTGTTTTTCCTTTGAAAACTATTAGAACTAGAAAATACTTCTTTTTTAATTTTCCAATTTTTTTTTCGAATTCCTTGAAAATTGGTTTAAAAAAGGAAGGTCGTTTTCGGGGTGAACCAAAAGGAACTTCAGCTTCTATTCCCCAAACGGTTAAAAAACAAAAATCATCTTTTTGTTTTTTCTTTTTCATTAAATCGTTCTGAGAGTATCGTAGTTTCGATTTGTGCCAAGGTTTTAGACAGAAAGGAAATAATATTTTTATCTGAATACCGTCTGTCAACCAATTTTTCGGAAATTCTGTTTCTGATAATGGAACACCATTATAAGTACATTTAACATAAATCTCTCTATTCCAGTCCTGTAAATCCTCAGACCATTCAGGAAGTTGCAATAGGAATATACGTACAATATTTTTCGCGATTATCAATAAAGGGAATAGAATATATTTTCTAAAAATCGATTGAGTTACTAACACGCAACTTCTTATTACTTGCATAAATGGTATGGTATCCCAGGTCTCTGCTATCTCTATTCGTGCTTTCTCCTTTCTTTTGTTCTCCTCGTTTTTTTCTTTTCTTTTTGTTTGCTCTTCTGTATACTTTACAATTTTGAATACTTTCCCTTTTCCTACCCAATTTTTAAAAATTTGTTTAATCAATCCGGAGATATCAAAAGAAAAAAGAGGGGATTTTTGCATTCTGTTCAAAAAAAGAGGGGCATGCGCGTTTGCTTGAAACAATTTCCAAATTACTATTTTACGCCTTTGAGCCCGCATAGAACCTTTGATTATACCTCGCCGAAAATCTGATTGTTGTGAATAACGTATCAAAGCCACTTCGTCTGTTTGATCGGGTGTATTAATATCCTTATTAGTATTAGGATCAGTTTCTTGCTTGTTACCAGTAAAAATTACTACACGTTTCGCTTTTCTTGAGCGAATTTGATGATCTACTGGGATATCTTCTTGATATTCTCCTGATTGTTGTTCCAAATCCGTGATTAATTTGTATGTGCATCGAGATACTTTTTTAATGATTTCTTTTATTTTAATTGATTTTCTACGAATTTTTTGATTATTAGTATCCTTATTTACAAAATGAAAATAGTTAAAATATTTTGTTTTTTTTTCTGAATCTATTTTACTGATGAAAGTTAAGAAATCAACAATTTCTGTTGATAATGGTTTTTTAGCAAATCTATTCATTTTCTGTTCAACTTCTTGGAAAGAAGTATCGAGAAGAAGGATACCGTGAATTCGGTTTATCCCAAATTTATTTAAGAAATTGTCTATCGAAGTTTTTTTTAGGATTGACGGTGAGTGACTTTTGTGAATTGTTCTACGATATGATCCGTTCAAAAAGGGATCGTACCCTTTGGGTAAGTATTCTT